CTATAGGTAGTCTTAGAGAAGTTTCTTTTGAAGTGGATACCTGAATGCCAAGTATAGCTCGTAATAATCTATCCTCCGGGGCATATGAGGATTCACTCGCTGTCTGAGGTGTTAATTTACCTACTAAGATATCACCTGTTTCTATCCAAGATCCCAGCATCACAATTCCATTTCTGTCTAAATTTCGGAGTAAACGAGCCTCTAAATGCGGGATCTCCTTAGTGATTCTTTCAGGACCTTGGCTTGTTACATGAGTCTGAATTTCATATTTCCGGATGTGAAAAGAAGTATAAATATCTTTATAAACCAGACGTTCGCTAATTAGTACTGCGTCTTCAAAATTGTAACCTTCCCATGGCATATAAGCTACTAATACATTTTTTCCTAAAGCGAGTTCCCCACCAGCTGTAGCCGCACCGCCCGCTAGAATTTGTCCCTTTTTAATGTATTTACCCCGCTGAACCTGAGTTTTTTGATTCATACAAGTATTTTTGTTGGAACGTTGATACATAACCAATGGAATGCTTAGAGTATCCCCATTACTTGAGAAAATGATCTTTTGAGTATCAGTATAAATGATTTTTCCCTTGCGTTCGGCTATAACTGAAACCCCCGAATCTAGAGCCGTTTGTCCTTCCAACCCAGTTCCAACAATGCACTTCTCGGACCGAGAAAGGGGAACTGCTTGGCGCTGCATATTAGAACTCATTAAAGCTCGATTCGCATCATTATGCTCAATAAAAGGAATGAGGGAAGCTCCAATAGAAAAATATTGGAAGGGAAAAATGCTTCTAAGATGAATCTCTTCCCATGCAATAGTAAGGAATTCTTGACGATATCGAGCTGGAACAACCTGTTGTTCTTGAATATCCCGATTCAAGGCCAAAGAATTTCCTGCTGCTACCATATAATATTCATCTCTATTTGGTGATAAATAAACCATCTGTGCCTCTTTTGATCTCTCAGATAATCCATAAAATGGACTCTCTATAGATCCCCAATAACCAACCTTCACATGAATAGCTAATGATCCCATAAGTCCAACATTGATTCCTTCGGACGTGTCAATTGGACAAATACGTCCATAGTGACTCGGGTGGATATCTCGTATTCGAAAACTAGCAGTTCGCCCCGTCAATCCTCCAGGACCCAAATAACTCCATTTTCGCCCATGAACAATTTGTGTCAACGGATTAGTTCGATCCAAAACTTGAGATAAAGGGTGTAGGCCAAAAAACGATTCATAAGTAGTTGTTAATAAAGTTGAAGTTACCAAATTTTGAGGAGTCGGTATTAATTTATGCCTGATTGCTCCACATATAGTTCCTCGAACCGTATTTTCTAAACGAACAAGAGCCAATCCGAATTGATCCTGTAATAGATCTGCTACAGAACGAATACGTTTATTTTTCAAGTGACTAATATCGTCAAGTGTACCCATTCCCAATTTAATTCCAATCAAATGATCCACAGCAGCCAATAAATCTCGTGGTAACAAAAATGTATTGTTTTGGGGTATATCAAGATTAAGTCTCCGGTTCATATTTCGTCGACCAATCTTTCCTAACTCGCATCTTTGTTGAAAAAATTTCTTTTGTAATTCCTTGCATAAGGACTCAGAAAATACTGGATCCCCCCCTACACAGGCAAATTGTTGATAAAACTCCAAAATAGCATTTTCTTTTGACCCAATCTTTTTTTTCTCTTTATCATTCGGGAAAGACAAGAAAATCTCAGGGTAACAAACATTATCTAAAATTTCTCTTATATTCGAACCCATAGCTGATGATAGAACTAGAATAGATATTTTTTGTTTTCTACTTACACGGGCCCATATCCTTGCTTTTCTATCAATTTCTAATTCCAACCTTCCCCCCCAATCCGATATTATAGTACTGGTATAGACAGAAACTCCGTTATGTTCCAATTCTGAACGATAGTAAATACCGGGACTTTGCAATATTTGGTTGATCACAATTCGGTATATTCCATTTACTATAGAGGTTCCAAAAGAATTCATTATAGGGATGTTTCCAATAAAAACGGTTTGTTCTTGCATATTTCTACCGGTTTTCCAAATTAAGACCGCGGGTACATATAATTCAGAAGAATATGTGAGTGATTCATACACAGCATCTCTTTCTGTTATCAAGGGCTCTACCAATTGATATGTTTCCACAAATAATTGAAATTCAATTTCTTGATCTCTATCTTCAATTTTTTGAAACTTATGAAATTCTTCCGTCAAGCCCTGATTAATGAACCTACAAAATCCCTCAAATTGTATCTGACTAAATCCAGGTATTGTGGACATTCCCTCATTTCCATTCTGGAGCATCTTAATCTGAAGTTTCCTCTTTATTGAAAAAATCCCATTATCGGCTTTTGGCTCACTATTCATCGAACCCTACCAATTGATCTAGCAATGATGGAATGGATATTCTGTTTACTGAATCACATAAAATTTTAGTCAACTCCATCCATATATATCGTATGAACGAAAGCAAGACAGAGAAATGAAGGGCATTTTCGATGCAAGTTCGAATTTGATCTTGAGACAGGTACAAATAGAAAGAAATGGAAATTAATAAAGCATTCCTGGGAAAAATTATGTCACTTAGGCTGATGGAGTCTTTTATCGGATATAAAACGGATATAAAAATTGATCTAATTTAGACCTAATACCTAATTCTTTTATTATGATATTAATGATATTATGATCAGCGTACAAAAAAAGAAAAAATCAATGAGTTTAGGATTTAATCTGCTCTCTATGAATGAGATAAAAACAGAAAAATCAGGAACAGCATAGAGTTTCCCTTTTTTTTTAGCACATGCAATTGAATGTTCAAAAAGGAATTCGCAAATCTTTTTTTGGTAGTCTATTTTATAAAATACAATGGAATTGTGTACGTATATAGTCATAGGAGTAATCTTTAGGAAGTACATGACGATCTAGCTATCCGTATATCACATCTTTTATAAGAATTGAACTTGGTGCAACCTAGGTTAGGTCGTACTCTATCATAATGTCTATCTTCTATTCATATTCAATGAAATATTTAAGCACAATGATCCTATATAGGGATATGTGCTTAAGAAATAGACCCGGCTTGATATCCACGTATAACAATTTCTGTTCTAGAGTTTACACTTTTCTGGGGTTTACATATACACATATATTTTCTTATAATTAGATAAATATATTTTCTTATAATTAGATAATTAGAATTGATCATGTAATTGATAATGATTAGTCGGAAATCAATTGGATTTTGCATCCATTAAGATAAGGAGATACAAAATTAAGAGCTGTTCACTAATTCAAAGTAAGAAAAGTAAGTAAGAGTAAAAGAGTAAGAATTAAATATGAAATAGTTAATTATGAAATAGTTAATGGAGTAAAGAGTAATTTATTCGAAATTGACCTGCATTTTACAGTCTGTGACCGGGCCGGGAATCTTTTCACTTTTCTATAGATTCGATAGATCTATAGAAAAGTGAAAAGAGAAGGTAAATTTTTAAGCGACGCGTGTTTTGAGATAAAATCAATCGAAGAAAAGAATATAAATTGGATCCAATAAAAAAGAGGAATTTTTTTTTGGAAAAGGATAAAAGTACAATGGGATTTAAGATCAAAAAAAAAAAAAAAAGAAATTAAGAAAGTAAAAAATTCAAATCAAAACCAAAATGAGGAAATGAGGAGAGGAATAGAAATAGAATAAAAGAGAATATCTAAGTCTAAGAATATTAAGAATATAGAATTCTAGAATTTCATATTCTTAATATTCTTTTATTTTAATATTCTTATTCTTAATTCTTAATATAATTAATGGAATAATGGAATATATATAATATATAGTTTATATAGAATTTCTATTCTATAATTTAGAATAGAATCTTATATAATTTATATACTTTACATAGAATTTATTATAGAATTTTTTTCTTCTTTATTCTTCTTCATTTCTTTATCTGTTTTGGATGTAATTTGGCGGCATGGCCAAGTGGTAAGGCGGGGGACTGCAAATCCTTTATCCCCGGTTCGAATCTGGGTGTCGCCTGATCAACAAAAAAAGACTTGGAATTTCTTAATCCTGTTGATCGAACTTGACGAATTCTTGCCCCGTAAAAGCATAGGCAAGGGCTAGGTCTGTCGATACTTGATTTTGAGAACCATAGGTCCTATAAAAGACTGTCATCTTTTTTCTCAAAATCTGGATTCTGAGTGTAGCTCAAAAAAGTACCAAGAAATCTGAAGCAATCCAATCTTATGAAAGATTGGTTTGGGCTATTCTGAATTGAATCAAATAAAAGAAATAGCGAGAATTCATTCTGGAGAACTATGAAAGTAAGAAGTCGGAAATTTTGGTATCCAAACCAAAGGTTCCTAAGAGACACTCCTTTTTGGCTACTAAGGTTTAATAAAAGATTCTAAAAAAGACTATAAAGACTCCCTAATTATTTTACACTTTTCTTAATATTGAGGTAACTCTGTTTGCGATAAAATTAGATTGGATAGGCTGATGATAAATTCATTTAAGAATTGTGGAATTGTGGCAAAGAACTGAAGATACTTTGTATTCAGACTCACTAGAGATTCTGAGTACTGTTCATAAATTGAATCAGAATGGTTGACTGGCTCTTCATTGTATTTGTATCTTTTCTTTTTTCTTATTCTATTTTTTTTTTCAATTCTTTGCTATTTTAATAGAATTCTATAGAATAAGAAATCTATGAATTTTTTATGAGTGGATTCATGAAATTGTTTCATAAAAAGCCGTAAGTAAGAATCCTGTTTTGACTCTGCACCATTGATTCCACTATGATTATGAATCAATAATGGAATCATTCCTTCATTTCATAGAGATAGGGATAGGGGGCATCATTCGCATGGATATAGTAAGTTTCGCTTGGGCTGCTTTAATGGTAGTGTTTACATTTTCTCTTTCACTTGTAGTATGGGGAAGGAGTGGGCTTTAGAGCTAGGAATAGGAATA